TTTCCTTCCGCCTTCCTCAAGTTCGCTTCTGCTATTTCAAGAGTTTGCTGAGCTTCTTGCGGATCAATGTCACTACCCTTCTCAGCCTCATTTACTAAAATAGTGATCTCATTATTGCCTATTCTAGCAAAACCGCCCATCAAAGCCATTGTTACCCATTGGTCGTTAAGGCGTATTCTTAAAATCCCTATATCTACCGCTGTGGCAGTAGGAGCATGGTTTGGTAATACGCCGATTTGGCCATTATTAGTAGGTAAAATGATTCCGTTTACTTCTGAATTCCAAACACTTCGATTAGGAGTCAGTACACAAAGATTTAAGGTCATTTCTTTAATTTGTTCTCCATTTCTAAGTTCATAGCTTTCGCGGTAGCTTCGTCGATGTTACCTACCAAATAAAAGGCCTGCTCAGGAAGACCATCTAATTCTCCGGAAAGGATCAATTGAAACCCTCTAATTGTTTCTGCCAGACCAACATATTTTCCTGGCGAGCCTGTAAATACTTCTGCTACGAAAAAAGGTTGGGATAAGAAACGCTCAATTTTTCGTGCTCTTGCTACAGTTAAACGATCTTCCTCAGATAATTCGTCCAATCCAAGAATAGCTATAATGTCCTGAAGTTCTTTGTAACGTTGTAAAGTTTCTTTAACTTTTTGCGCAATTTCATAATGTTCTTCGCCAACGATTCTAGGTTGGAGCATAGTTGACGTTGAATCTAATGGATCCACCGCTGGATAGATCCCCTTGGCGGCCAATCCTCTTGATAGTACGGTAGTAGCATCTAAATGTGCAAATGTCGTGGCAGGAGCGGGATCGGTCAAATCGTCTGCAGGTACATAAACTGCTTGAATCGAAGTTATGGACCCTTCTTTTGTAGACGTAATTCTTTCCTGTAACGAACCCATTTCAGTACTAAGAGTCGGTTGATAGCCCACAGCGGAAGGCATTCTACCCAATAAGGCAGATACTTCAGATCCCGCTTGGACGAACCGGAAGATATTGTCGATAAATAGAAGTACGTCTTGTTCATTAACATCTCGGAAATATTCCGCCATAGTTAGGGCAGTCAACCCAACTCTCATACGCGCTCCTGGCGGTTCATTCATTTGACCATAGACTAACGCCACTTTTGACTCTGGAATATTTTGTTCATTGATAACTCCGGATTCTTTCATTTCCATGTAAAGATCATTTCCTTCACGAGTACGTTCACCTACTCCGCCAAATACGGATACGCCCCCATGAGCTTTTGCAATGTTGTTGATCAATTCCATAATGAGTACTGTTTTACCTACCCCTGCTCCCCCAAAGAGTCCGATTTTTCCTCCACGGCGATAAGGGGCTAAAAGATCTACCACTTTAATTCCTGTTTCAAAAATAGATAATTTTGTATCTAACTGTGTAAAGGCGGGCGCAGATCTATGAATAGGAGATGTTGTGCGAGTATCTACGGGACCCAAATTATCAACAGGCTCGCCAAGCACGTTAAAAATTCGCCCAAGAGTTGCTCCGCCGACTGGAACGCTTAAAGGAGCTCCTGTATCAATAACTTCCATTCCTCTCGTTAGACCATCTGTAGCACTCATAGCTACAGCCCTTACTCGATTATTTCCTAATAATTGTTGTACCTCGCAAGTTACATTAATTGGTTGGCCACTAGTGTCTCGACCCTTAACTACTAAAGCGTTATAAATATTCGGCATCTTGCCCGGAGGAAAAGCTACGTCCAGTACCGGACCAATAATTTGAGCGATACGTCCCAGGTTATTTTTTTCAAGTGTGGAAACCCCAGGACCAGAAGTAGTAGGATTGATTCTCATAATATATAGTTATAGTAAAGTATGTCGAAATTTTTTGCGAAAATGAAAATTAAATTATCGAATCCAAAAAAAAAAAAAAATGTCCGATAGCAAGGTGATCGATTAATTAAATATTAAATATTAAATAAATAATAAATAGGAGTTAGCAATCCATTTTGTTGGTACCATCCAAACGAATCCAATTCAATTGTTTACTTTTGTTTGAATTGAATTTTTCTATTTCTATTCAATTTCAATGAATGAAATTTCAAGTTCAATCCACTGACTAATAACCAAAAATCCTGAGAAAGTCTTTTATTTTCCTATCATTATAGACAATCTTTTCTATATTATCGACGGAAATCGAACCCGAACTCTAAACTTTCTTTTTTTTATGATTCATTATTTCTATCGAACTGGGACTTAGCCCGTATCTTAGTATATGGATTTTTTATGTCTAGCCTATTTTTTTACCCTTTCATAATAGAGGATATTTTCACATCTAGGATATACATATACAACATATACCGATGTCAAGGATCAATTTTGAATTGTTTAGTTCTTTCAATTCAAATATCAAATAGGGGTAAGAAATTAGAAACTTGAAAAAACAATGGTTAGGGTTGCGCCATATATATGAAAGAGTATACAATAATGATGTATTTGGCAAATCAAATACATAGTCTATTAACGAACCATTTT